AGTGAATAAACGGATCCTTGAACAACCTCAGCTTAGTTTGAATAGAAAACACTTCTACAAGAAGTGTGGTTTTTTTTTCATAGAAGTGGATTCGCTCAAAAAAGACTCCAAAAGATGTTGATCGTAAATGCAACACTTGGTTACGAAGAAAACCCAGGATGAATTCGGATTCGCAGACATGAGAATTATACAGGAACAACAAAGATTTTTGATTCCTTTTAAAATTAAAAAAACTGGAAATAGGTTTCTTTAGTGTAATAAGGCTATTCCAATTATCATACTTATAAAGAAAGAATCGGACTAAATGTAACGAAGAAGCATCTTTCACCCAGTAGCGTAGGGTTTGAACCAATATCTCGAGATGGATGGGAATAGTTATTTCTATATCTGACACAGAAGTTAAATGTATAAATTGATCTTCTAAAAAAGGAAATAAGGAATGAATTGAGTGTAAATTCTGAAATTTTACGATTTCTTTCCTTGCAAAAGAAGATTCGAGTCGTAGAGAAAATAAAATTTCTATAATTACTGAAAAAACTTCTGATAGCATTTGAGAATACAACTTCTTGTTGGGCCCCAAAAATTCATTTTTGTTAGAACCATTAATAAAAAGATCAAAATTCTTCTGTTGATACATTCTATTAATTAAACGCTTAAGAAATAGAAAACTAAATTTTTTGTCATAATCCATATTTTCCAACAAAACGGATCTCTGATCATGAGCAAATGAAGAAATATACTCTTGAAAAATAAGTGGATATAGGAAGTCATGTTGATGAGACTTAGCAAGTTCTAAATAGCCTTTAACTTCCTCCATTTAAAATGGAACTTCGATTTAAATAAAAGATAATGATTTCGTGGATTATCAAATGATACATAGTGCGATACAGTCAAAACAAGGTATTAGAGGAAAAAAATACCCCGGAACTTATCAATGGACTCTCTATTATCTCTTTTCCATATAAAGAATTAGGCTTCATTATCGGAGAAGAAGGTGATTAGAAATCCTTTATTTTTTCAACTTAATCGCTCTTTCGATTTTGGAAAATGGATACTTATCAATCTACGGCTTCTTTTACACAGTTATCTCCGCTCTAAAAGTCTAAAAGGGAGAATAATTAGGATTTTTTTTAATGGATAATCCATTCATGGGAGAAGCCTTTCCCGTAGCAGGCACTAATATATTTTTAACATATAATTAGATCGGGTATTCATTCAAATTACGAACAGAAGCACGTGGCTTTTTGTTTCCCTAAAATTGGAGCCAAAAGGCTCTATCCATTTATTCACCTGACCCAACTTTCAATTCATTTTTTTGCTCCAATAATTCAAATCAGGACCCAGGTTTGCAGAATTAAATATTCTCAGAATTATCTATTGCTACGACATGCTATTTTTTCCAGTCATTCCCATTTAGGATCAGTCGTGATCGTACAAACTCTACCGACGGTACGGACGAATCCCTTGCTTCATACAGATATGTAAAAGATCCTAGTCGCACTTAAAAGCCGAGTACTCTACCGTTGAGTTAGCAACCCCAAGCCAAAAAGGAAAGTCTATAAATCCAGGCAAAACCAAACTAAAGATTGCATGACACAATCAAAGCATTGAATTAAAAACAAAAAAAAAAATGAAGGAAAGAAAAACAAGAATCTATGGAACAAAGATACATGGATCTTTTTCTTTTTAGTTACGATCTAATTCTATTTGTTCGATAGACTGTTGTCAAGATAAATGTTCAGAAAGGAATACAATACAAAAACAAAAAGAGCAACAAATCACATTCTAAATTACTAAGAAAAAAAGAAGGACTTGTGTTGGATTGGCACTACATAGATTATCTACATAGATAACTATAGATAAATAAAAACGAAATGGAAATAGCAAAGAAAAATAAAAATATACTGGGATTAATTAATTAAGAAAATACTAAGTTGACAAAGCAAGTTTAATCTCGTCTTTTCAAACTCCAATCAAAACCATCCAATACCATCCAATTAAAGTTACAGGTAATATCAAAAATTTCAATTTATAGATCCAAGTTCTTGAGCTATTCTATTCATTTGAAGATTTGTCGATCAATACATATACATACAAGGTATTTTCTTTCTTATCATGTGATCTTATAGGAACAATAAAAATGGGTTCTCATTAGAGTAAGAATAAGAAAGCGAATAGATCCGAATCATACCCACACTATTTTTTTGTATTAGTTCTTTAATTTCGATTGATTCACAAAAAGTTCCCTAAATACATCCACCTTTTTTGAAATATCCTGAACAGTTCCGGTCGGTTGAGCCCCCTTTTCAAGGAAATAGAGAAGAGCAGGAACGTTTAATTGGGTTTGATTCCTTATCGGATCATAAAAACCCACTTTACGCAGATCTCTTCCTTCTCGTCGGGCTCGAACATCAATTGCAACAATTCGATAAACAGCTCATTGGGATAGATATAAACCCCCCCTAGAACCGTATAAGAAATTTTACCCTCGTACGGCTCAAGAAAAAATGATTTGAAATTCTATAATTTGAATGCCGAGTAGATCCCTAAAATCATTAAACAAATAGAATAAAAATAGCGCCCTTTCTTGTTTCGAAAAAAAAAACAAAAAAGTAATTCGTCCTCATAACTCAAGTTAGATAACTCTCAAATAGTTCAAAGAATGACCTTAGGCATTTTCGTTATTGAGCGGTCTCTAACCCCTTTCTGTCCCGTTTAGAAGCTTTTTATTCCTCTCTCTAGTTATTAACTAGTTATTAAGACAATTGAAAAAAGTCTTTCCTTGTTCCACGATCTTTTATCTTTGTTTTGAATCCTTAGGTTTAGACATTACTTCGGTGATCCTTAATCATTTTAAAATGGCAGCAACATACCCTTTTTTTATGATTTCTTATATCAAAGAATCAAATCAGTCGAATGCTTGATTCCCGCTTTATCCACTTTAAATCAAAAGAGTTTTACCAATTCAAAAAACGGGTTTGAAACGTGCTCGAATTTGATCCTTTTGATTTGAAGATACACTTACGAAGTTGTTCCAACTTATTCATTGGCACTCACCCTAGACCCCTGCCCCTGAGAAATCAATCAATACTTTATACTCGAGCTCCATCATATTATGGACTATTTGAATTACAATCGAGAGTAATAGAACAGACCAAAAGATGTCGAGCCAAGGGCACTTTCATTGCTATCTAAAATGACGGATGTAAGAAATCCACAGCGGATCATGTCCTTCAAGTCGCACGTTGCTTTCTACCACATCGTTTCAAACGAAGTTTTACCATAACATCCTATAGTTTAGAAATGAAATCATGAATAGTCATTGGTTTGGGGAGTATTCCTTATATAGTAATTTACTACACGTATATATGGATGGGTGGTTAAATTCGTTTCTAAGAACGTCCGCACTAAGAATTCAACTGACATCCCCTATTTAACTCCCAAATTTTATTTTACAAAAATTGAATAGAAATAACATGAATAAACGAGTTCTTTTTAACAAATCCACAGTTTTCAGTACCGAGAACTAACAGGAAATCATAGAAAATTTTGAAAATGAATTTCCTATCAGCATTTAAATATTTAATTACCCTATCCGAAGATAGAAAAACCCATCGTTCTTTCATTCTTTTCTCCTTGATAGGTTAAGGAAAAGGGTTAAATAAAAAAACACAAAAATTCAAGTTTTTTATGAAGTGAAAAAAGGCGATATCTGATTAACGCAATAGGAATCGCACGAGTAAAGGATTTCTGTATTGATTTGCTAAGTTAAACAACCGTCAAATTAATTATTTAATTATGGATTAACGATTTCAATTAAACCATTGTTACTGAAATAGAACAATCCATGGAAGCCCCCACTTAAAAGTAACTTTTATAGAATCTTTCCCTAAAGTGACTCGAATATACGAATAACCTCTTCTCAAAATTGTTATCTCGATTTATAATTATTAAGTCATTTTTGGAATTAGAGCAAAAATGGAAATACCTAAAAAGGTGGGTTCAAAGGAAAAAAAAGGCATCTGTTACGTAATGTAATTTACTTGCCGTTATGGATATCATGAAGCATAAATAAAAAGCGGACCTTTTGCTGATTTCTGAAATGCAATATGTGAGCTATCCTAAGTAGAAAGTATAAAAAAGGATTCAGATTAAGTTTCTTGTTCTTAGTTTTTATTTGACCCTACTAGAGTCTTGTCTGAATTGATAATTTATTACTAATTATAAGTGCTTACCTTCACTCTGAATATGAAAGAGCATGTTCCTACGATGAAAGGGTTGTACAACTTCGTTTTTTTTATTCAAACTAGTGTGATTTATCTTCGTTATCCCTGCCCGACTAAAAAAATATATAAAAGATATGGTTCATAAAAAATTAGTAGTAATAAAAAGTCAAACGAAAACTCAACTTATATCCAATAGGCTGGCTAGCCTTTGAAATAAATAGATATTTCTTTATTCGTATATAATCCATATCCTCTGGGACGGAAGGATTCGAACCTCCGGATAGCGGGACCAAAACCCGTTGCCTTACCACTTGGCCACGCCCCATTTCTATTTCTATTCTTCACTAATAAACACTACTGTTCGTAGTCGTTGTTCGTCAATTCCATTCAAAATTTATGAGAATTTTGAACAGGCATTGATATAGAATTATATAAAAATGGATTGATCATTGCATCGAATTTAATTAAGATATAAGCTATTGTATGAAATTAGAATTTCTTCTATTTTGAATTGAAAATAGGAGGATTTTTGGTTGGGGAAGTTCAACTAAAAAGAAGGGTTTTGAGTCTATTTTACTTTCTTCACTTTCCCTTATATCAATAACTCAATCAAAAAGCAATTATCTCCAAGAACAATAAATGTTATGCTTAATATCTTCAGTTTGAGCGGTATCTGTCTTAATTCTGACCTTTATTCGATTCATTTTTTATTTGCCAAATTACCTGAGGCCTACGCCTTTTTAAATCCAATTGTCGATCTTATGCCAGTTATACCTTTACTATTTTTTCTCTTAGCCTTTGTTTGGCAAGCTGCTGTAAGCTTTCGCTGAGCTATTTTATGCTGTTCGAGAAAAAACTATCCTAGAAAACTTCATTTTTTCTTCAATAAAAAAATTCGACTAATTGATACGATCCGATAGGGCTGATCTCTTGGTGCAGAAAAAGTTGCGCTAAATCTGGATCACCTCATTTCTTCATTCTGACCCTTTTTCCAATGAAAAACTCTAGTGGGTTACCCAACAATTTACTCTATTGGAGATGAAAGATACTTTTGATAATGCAAAAGTCTTCTTCCAAAATACAAAATATTAGAATTGAATTTTCCAAAATTCAGCTTTTTAAAATAGCTTCATTTCTTAGTATCAAAAAAGTTAAGATATGGGGTATAAAAACGGCGAATCTATTCTCTTTTTACAAAAAAAAATGATATTGGAGATTCTGTAATGCTTACTCTCAAACTCCTCGTTTACACAGTAGTTATATTCTTTGTTTCTCTCTTCATCTTCGGATTCCTATCTAATGATCCAGGACGTAATCCTGGACGAGAAGAATAAAAAAATAGGAGAATACTTTTTCCTTTCTTTTGCTTTATGATTTTCTTAGAATTTTTTTTATTTACGCCTTTAACTAGGAATTTGACTATAAAAAAGGGTTTACTTTCCGATAAATATTTAAATATTATATTAACGAAAATTAAAAGCTAAATTCAACGGAAACGGAAAGAGAGGGATTCGAACCCTCGGTACGAATCACTCGTACAACGGATTAGCAATCCGACGCTTTAGTCCACTCAGCCATCTCTCCAATTGAAAAAGAATAAGTACTATGTTACATTACTTAACATGTATAAGGTAAGGATTGAAAATATTTTTTCTTTGTTATTTTTCCTTTATTATATAGATCTAAATATAAAGAACGTTTAACCGAAATCCCACCCTTTTTTTTGATAAAGTAAGAGGAAGGGCTTTGTGATTCCCACGGCCTGGCCGGGTTAGTACCTAGCCGGGCCTTTTTTTTTCTTTTCAAAATACTTTAGCCTAAATGGGACTATTCGTTTTTTTACTAGATACTAGATCTATATAGTTGGAACTACTTCCTAAAATTTAAAGGATCCTACCTTAATTTTTATTTTGTTTGATAAATGCTTTACGTGAAAAAAAGAGAGTTCCATTTTTTAATGGTGGATTCTTAGATCAGGTATTTTTAGGTTATAACTGAAGTTATTTTTTGAACTCTACTCGGTCCAAACCTCTCCAGCAAAAAAAGATCGACCATATAATTAGAATCACCTGACAAAAGGCAGCAACACTCTAAGTTTCATGAGTTTTACGGATACCCTTAGAAGGATTTGTTGTTCGACAAAAACCCATTTCTATACAATAATGACATTGTAGCGGGTATAGTTTAGTGGTAAAAGTGAGATTCGTTATATGAATACCCTAATAGTTAAGGGGTCCTTCGGTTTTCTTTGTATTCCGAACAAAAACTTCATTTCGTAAAAAGGATTTAACCCTTTACCTCGCCATGACAAATTCGAGGACAAATCCTCATTCTCGTGATTTTTATCCAAATTGAAATTCGTAATTTGATTATGAAATTACGAAACAGAATCTTTTTTGAATTGGATCAATACTTCCAATTGAATGAGTAAAGGATCCATGGATAAGGAAAGTAAAAAAAATTAGAATCGTAACTAAATCTTCTATTTTTTATTTGTCGAGGGAAAATAGAAGCAAAATAGCTATAAAATGGTGTCTTTGGTTTACTATAGACATCAACATATTCATTTAGCTCGGTAGAAAAGAAGACCTTTCCTCAGGATTCTCTCCACTAGAAATAGAGAACGAACTAACTAGAAAGATTTTTGAATCTTCCTCTTATAGAGGGATCATCTATAAAGCGAGCTGTCTTGAATACATTTACATTCAAGATCGAAAAGCTAACATAGATGTTATGGATCAAATTTTGTTGCTTTTTTTGTCGTTCCCAGCTTAGATCATGGAATTTCTCCATCTTCCATAAAGGAGCCGAATGAAACAAAAGTTTCATGTTCGGTTTTGAATTAGAGACGTTAAAATCCTGAGTTAACGTCGACTATAACCCCTAGCCTTCCAAGCTACCGATGCGGGTTCGATTCCCGCTACCCGCCTTTTCGTTTATTTATCTATTTATTTACTTTATTATATAATAAAGTAAATAAATAGATAAATAAATATATAAATAAATTTATAATATAAATAGAATAATAGAATGCAGACTGAATGAATGCATCATTGAATAGACACTTATCCTGATTCTATCACAAAAAATCCTATTCTATTTCTTTTTTCCCGAATAGGAGATAGAGAAGTAAAAATAAAAAAAAAATCGGAATGAGACGCGTCCATTGTCTAATGGATAGGACATAGGTCTTCTAAACCTGTGGTATAGGTTCAAATCCTATTGGACGCAATTTATTGACATCTTCTTTTTCTAGATCAAGAAAATTTGAAAA